TCCCCAATTCTCAAACAAAGGAGAATAGAAGAAATAATACTTTCATAGAATATCTTAATTAAATTATATGTAATGATCAATGAATTCGGCTGAATTCTATATCTACACGCGTAAAAATCCTAGCAAGAATCTATAAAAATTTTATATATAAAATTGCCCTGTAATTGACCAAGACCCAATACTAATATTATTCTTTATTAGTATAGAATGGAAGTATAGATGGGGCGTGGCCAAGTGGTAAGGCAACGGGTTTTGGTCCCGGTATTCGGAGGTTCGAATCCTTTCGTCCCAGGTAGATACATTGTATCAGAGTAAAAGTTTATTTTGAAAGTAACGTTATGTTTAAATGCCTAATATTGGATAGAATGTCATTCTTGTTTCTTTTATAATTTTGAATGATTCTTTTATGAATCATATCTTTGTTTTTCACAACATACAGATATTACTAAATAGATTTGTTTGTCATCAAGATATGATGGTAACATGGGTCACACCCTAGTTGAATTCAACTAATTAAAAAATAAAGTATGGCCAGATTTTTCATCATATGATATGTTCATTCCCTTCATATTGAAGGGGTTTAGAGCTACTTAATTTGAAGAAAAACCTTACGTCTCATATCTTTTTAAATTTTCAACGATACATTTTATTTTGAATTACACTAATAAAGAGCACTTCTTTCCTATATCCTATATCTTATTCTTTATCATCTTATTCTTTATCCATTCAAATTAAACTTAAAAAAAATGGGGTAGCCAAATTATTAGGATCTCTTTATTCTAAACAAGAGGAGGGTTATTACATTCAATTAATGGGATTAAGTCTCTTAAGACAAGACTGGGTTTGGGTAAACTAAAAAATTAGGAGCAAGCGCCTAATCTGGACTTGTTTGTCTTTGTCCCTAGAGAGTATCCTTTCCCCAAAAGGTATCCTTTTTTATTTTTGTTCTGATTCAGCATTCCCAGAGCGTCGTGGGATAGATAGTTCTTAATTAGTAACAGTAACAGGAGGTCTTATTTTAAATATATGTATATCTGTGTATGTCCGAATCTCATTAATAACGAATCAAGTTACATATGTAACGGATCCATAATAAAGACTGTAGTTCAGTCTATCTCATAGGTACGAAAAACCCCTAATTCGTTCATCTTATCTTATTAATAAAATTCGAATCGAAAGAACAAGTACTTAAATATTCTCTTTGATCGGTCTTTTTTATCTATCTCACACAAAAAAATAAATTTATCTATCTCACACAAAAAAATAAAATGGGGGTTTTTTTTGTCAATCCATTTATCTGCTTTAAATCGTTGATGGTTCAATTCGAAAAGAAACAGATATTTTTTTAATAAAAAGTAAAGTTAAAGTGTTGCATTCATACAATAACATACAATAATAGGTGGGATCTTGCTAAGATTGCTTCAAAAAAATTTTTGCCATCTTTGTATAGAAGAAAAAAGGGTAAAGATTAATATGTTTATGTATCGACGGAACCAATGACTATTCATGATTCCATAATTGAATCAATTCCATATGGGGTTCCAAATTAGAGGAATTTTTTGTTATGGTAAAACTTCGTTTGAAACGCTGTGGTAGAAAGCAACGTGCGACTTGAAGGACACGATCCGTTGTGGATTTTTATTCTTACATCCGCCATCTTTTCTATGAATGAAGGTGCTCTTGACCCGACATCTGTTCTGTTTTCACTCGAATCCTTTTTTTGTTAGGTTGTAATGAATATAGTACATGATGGAGCTCGGGTAGAAAGTATGGATTCATCTTTCAGGGGGCAAGAATCTAGGGTTAATATCAATCAATAAATTGGAACAACTTTGTAAGTATATCATATATATCAATATAGAAATTGAAAGGATCCGATTCAGTCAAGTTTTTAATTCAAAAGTAAAATTTGTTGAAATTGAGAAAAGTCTTTCGATTCAAAGTGTATCACGCGGGAATCGAGCGTTTATATGATTCTTTGATAGAAAGAAATCACAAAAGGGGTATGTTGCTGCCGTTTTGTAAGGATTAAGAAGCACCGAAGTAATGTCTAAACCCACTGATTTAAAACAAAAAAAGGATCCCAGAACAAGGAAACACCGTTTTTTCAATTGTCTCAATAACTGGATAATAATAAAGATTAAATGAGACAAGCAAGAGGGGGTTAAAGACCATTCAAAAAATGAAATAAATTGCCTAAAGATTTTTTTCTTTTAAGCTCTTTGAGAATTATCCAACTTGAGTTATGGGCACAAATGATTTTTATTTTTTCAGGAAGGAGGAAGAAAAAAATGAGTTAAATCCCATTCTAATTTATTTTATCAACTCCTTTGCCAGAAATTCTAATTCTATACGTAGACAAAACTCCAAATCATTTTTTCTCGAGCCGTACGAGGAGAAAACTTCCTATACGTTTCTAGGGGGGGTCTTGTTCATTTACTTAGATCTATCCCAATGAGCCGTCTATCGAATCGTTGCAATTGATGTTCGATCCCGAAGAGAAGGAAGAGATCTTCGGAACGTAGGTTTTTATGATCCGATAAAGAATCAAAGTTATTTAAACGTTCCTGTTATTCTATATTTCCTTGAAAAGGGCGCTCAGCCCACAGGAACTGTTCGGGATCTTTTAAAAAAGGCAGAGGTTTTTAAGTAACTTGGTCCTAATCAAACAAAATTGAATTAAGGAAATAAAGAAATATAAAGAGATAGTAATTCTTATATAAATTTTTGTATTTATATATATACTTTTTTCCTTTTTTGGATTCTACTCATATCTATTTTTCATTGCTTCTATAAAATCTCATGTTCTAGAACGACAAAACTCGAGTTGCTTGATCCTAGAAATATAAAATTCTGGGAGTTCCTTCAATTGGTCGGTTTTCGTTGAATACTAATAAGTAATAACCAAGGAATCCTCCCTTTTTTATTCTAGTTACTTATTATTGATTATTGATTCAATCTTATATTTTTTTCTACTTGGTATTTTTTTATTCCTCTATCTAAACTTTTTTCAGCTATGTAGTGCCAATCCAACACAAGCCCTTTTTTTAATAGTATTGAAAAAAATTCCATTTAGATTTATTTTGTTTTTCCGTTGTATTATTTTCTCAACATTTATATTGACAACAGTGTATCGAACAAATATAATTCATCGTGATAAGTCGATAAATTTATTTTTGTCCGAGCGGTTTGATTTTTACCTTATATTATTCAAATGATGGGATTCCTTGAATTCTCTTTGATATAATAAGAATAGGGGTTTTGATTTAAAAGTCGATAACATAAGAACGAAGAGGTGGTCTATAAATTTTGACATTTATCTATCTTTTTTTTATTGTATTTACATAAATTCGGGTTGCTAACTCAACGGTAGAGTACTCGGCTTTTAAGTGCGGCTAGGATCTTTTACACATTTGGATGAAGCGAGGGATTCGTCCATACCATCGGTAAAGTTTGGAAGACCACGACTGATCCTGAAAGGGAATGAATGGAAAAAAAAGCATGTCGGATCAACGAAGAGTTCTGAGAATATTTCATTCTTTCCGAATCGGTACAAACCGTTGTGTTCTTTTTTGAAACGGAACAAAATGAATTCAATTTCAAGTTGGGTCGGATGAATAAATGGATATAGAGCCCTAATGGCTTCAATTTATTTATTTATTGAATATATGATATGATTATTGATTATAGGGAAAAAGCAACGAGCTTCTGTTCTTAATTTGAACGATTACCCGATCTGATTAAACGTTAAAAATGTATTAGTGCCTGATACGGGAAGGGATTATCCCATGAACGAATTCTTTATATTTTAATGAATCCTAACTATTGACATTTTCCATTATGGAATAGAAATGTGTGTGTAGAAGAAACAGTATATTGATAAAAAAATTCCAAAATCAAAAGAGCGATTAGGTTGAAAAAATAAAGGATTTCTAAGTCTTTTGTTATCCTATAACGAACATAAACTTATTCGTTTAAATGTAAAAGAGAGGATAGATAATCCATTGATAAGTTTACCTGTATCCCCGAGGTATCTATTCGTTTATTACTCGAATACCTCGTTTTGACTGTATCGCACTATGTTTCATTGATAACCCCCAAAATCCTCTACCTTTAGTTCAACTATAATTTCAAATGGAAGAATTCCAAAGATATTTAAAGCTAAATAGATCTCAACAACACTACTTCTTATATCCACTTATCTTTCAGGAGTATATTTATGCACTTGCGCATGATCATGGTTTAAATAGAAATAGATCCGTTTTGTTGGAAAATGCAGGTTCTAATAAGTTCAGCTTACTAATTGTGAAACGTGCAATTGAGCGAATGTATCAGTATGAACAGAATCATTTGATTCTTTTTGCTAATGATTTTACCCAAAATACCTTTTTTGGGCGCAACAAAAATTTTAATTTTCAAATGATATCAGAAGGATTTGCAGTCATTGTAGAAATTCCGTTTTATCTCCGATTATTATCTTCGCTAGAAAGGAAAGGAATAGTTAAATCTCATAATTTACGATCAATTCATTCAATATTCCCTTTTTTAGAGGACAAATTTTCACATTTAATTTATGTGTTAGAGATACTAATACCCTACCCAGTCCATCTGGAAATATTAGTTCAAACTCTTCGCTACTGGGTAAAAGACGCTTCTTCTTTACATTTATTAAGATTCTTTCTCCACGAGTATCGTATTTGGAATACTCCAAATAAAGCCAGTTCTTGTTTTTCAAAAAGAAATCAAAGGTTTTTCTTCGTCCTATATAATTCTCATCTATGTGAATACGAATCCATCTTCGTCTTTCTTCGTAACAAATCTTCTCATTTATGCTCAACGTCTTCTGGAACCCTTCTTGAACGAATCTTTTTCTATGGAAAACTAAAACATCTTGGACTTGTAGAAGCTTTTGCTAAGGCCTTTCAGGACAATCTATGGTTGTTTAAGGACCCTTTCATGCATTATATTAGTTATCAAGGAAAATCCATTCTCGCTTCAAA